AAATATCGACAGATTTTTTCGAAGTCGAAAGAAATATGAATAATGAATGAAAAGGGTGGGTTGATTCACTGTTCCAATTTCATCTATATCCAATTTTAATATCAGAATTTTAATATCAGAATAGTAGATAAAGTTATGATTCAATGGGTTAGGTCCACTTACTTTTTCTTTTGTTGATTTAGAATCTAATCTTTACAATTGATTTGCTTGGACTAATATCAAATAGGAAAATTTGGCGATTTAAGAACCAACTTATCATTATTTAGTATAAATATAATAAATAGAATTAGTATAATATAATATAAAGTATAATATATAATAAATATAATGAAATAAATATTTAGAATATTAACTTAATTTTATTCTAATTCTAAGTTATTTAGAATTTCTAATTGCTTGAATTTGAAAATTTATTATTAGAGTTTCTTACTTTGTTTATTACAAATATCAACAATATCCCAATTCTCCCTTCAAAGTAAGAATACTGTCGCTGGAGTTTTATGAAAAAAAAAGGTCAAAGCAAGAAAGAAGCCCCTTATCAGATTTGAACCGATGACTTACGCCTTACCATGGCGTTACTCTACCACTGAGTTAAAGGGGCTCATTTGATTCAATTCCTGAATGAGCCAGCATACAGGTAAGATATATCTATGGAAATAGACTCCAAATCATAAAGTCAATATACATAAAAAATATATAATATAAATATATTAAAAATATAATAAAAGATAATATATAGAATATAAATATAATATAATTAAGTATACTTATGAAGTATATTTAACTATATAATAAAGTAAATAAATGAAGTAAACAAACCTATAGTATAGTAATTGATTCATAAACGAGAAATTTTATTTACCTAGTGGGTTTAGACTAAACTAGTGAATATAGTAAAAATAGGTAAAAAAGGTTTATTGATATTGAATTTGATCAATACAATGAATTGTTTCAAAACCGAACCCCTTTGAATTGACCTCACCGCGATCATAACCAAATTAATTTGATTGATACATGTAACTAACAATTCAACACGAATCCATGATATTTCATCGAATCACTGATGAAAAGATTCTATTTGTCCCCCGAACCAAATTCTTAAAAAAATTGATAACTTGTTGATACTTATCCATCTTCTCATTTCTCAGATTTATGGATTTTTCATTTCTTAATTTACCGGTTTAGAGTCAGATATAGATATGCTTATCGATCTTAACAAACAACGGAACGGAGTGATGAATCAATGAATGAAAGCGAAGAAATGGGATTAAGCCTCCTTTTTCGGTGGACCAATCAATTCCCTGAAAGAATCTTTCATATTATTTTTATTCTTAATTTCTATTTTATTTTTTTCTTTTATCTTTATATTCATATTAAAATTCTAATTAAAATGAATAATGGCGATTAGAATGAATGATTCATGAATCTAAATCACAAATCAAAAAATTCTATGGAATCATATAAAAGACGGAAAAATCTTTCGAATCGAGTCCTATCATTTAGTTATATTGACAATTTCAAAAAACTATTGATATTATGAGCATAGTATGCTGATGATTAGGTAAACGTGCCCCCATCGTCTAGCGGTTCAGGACATCTCTCTTTCAAGGAGGTAACGGGGATTCGACTTCCCCTGGGGGTAGGGTATTACGAAAGGAAGTTGATCGGGGATTCTTACTAAATCTATATCTATAAATCTAGAATTTATTCTTCCTGGGTCGATGCCCGAGCGGTTAATGGGGACGGACTGTAAATTCGTTGGCAATATGTCTACGCTGGTTCAAATCCAGCTCGGCCCAATAATTCACAGATCCGCCATGAAATGATATAACTCCTGGGTTCTGCTCTTTCTAAATGCCTGATACGAAAAAAAGAGTAAAAATTTCTGATTAGGATTTGGAACTAGAAAATTTAAGATTAAAGAGTAATGGAAAAAATACCTTTTTTCGTTGAAAGAAAATTCATTGATAATCAATTTTCTTTTAATTTGAAATAAGAAAAAGATGACTAGTAATTTGTGCCCTTAGTATATATCCATGTGGGTATCGATATACCACTCGCGTCTATGGTACAACACGGCGATTCCAATCTAAAATCAAAATAGTCAATAGAAAGGGTTTGAATGAAATCATAAATCATAAAAATATGTATATTGTAACTTTATTTCATTTCTCTGGGATTGTAGTTCAATTGGTAAGAGCACCGCCCTGTCAAGGCGGAAGCTGCGGGTTCGAGCCCCGTCAATCCCGATGGATACAAACAAATCCAATCCAATAAAAAAATACAATAAAACTGTCAATTAATCTCTCCATTTTCTGGAAAAGGAGGGCAATATAGAAGAATTTCATTCCCAAAGGAGGTCTTTAATTTCTATTTATTATATTTATATTTAATTTATTTTATTCGATTTATTTTCGTTTTCATCAAAGCAAATATAAAAATTTCCATTTCTTCACTTAGTACTGATGGATAAAGACCTATGTAGATTAGTACAATTATTAGGAATGTCATATTCCGAATTTCAAGAGATACCCCACCGAGTTTGGCTTTTTTGATTACTCCCGACCCCAGTCCAAAATTGAATCGAGTGCCATAGCTTTCTCGGTAACATATGCACAAATGTAATTTTTATTTGTACGATACAAAATGAATTCCATTTTTTTGATTAAATCTTTTTAATTAGAAAAAAGATCTTTGTCTTTATAAAATAAAGATCAAAAAAGGACCCCCCTTAGAGAGGGAATGAATAATCTTTTTTAGGTTTAAGGATTTCTACCGAAGAAAAAACAAACTCTAAAATAAAAGAAGTGAATTCGGTAGCATATTCGATCTTTTTTTTTATACTCTAACTTGTCTTTATCAAACCTTTTTGTTTTTCAATAAGATTAGATTATTAACAAAAAGGAGTTTAGAACTTAACTCTCCTTCCCCTTTTTGCTTCTATTGTTTGTTTGGGTTTGTTTGTAACCAATGTAAGTTAAAGGCAGTTAGATAATACTGATTGTATAAGGAAGCCATTATACAAAAGAAAAAATGTAAAAGAATAATAAATCAAAATAAAATAATCAAGTAAAGAAATTCTCGATTTCATTGGTGGATCAGGAATCCTTTTTTTGATTCGATATGGATAAAAGATCTTTCTATGTTATACTATTTAATTCTCGACAATGAAGCGATTTGATAACTAAGATATTGTTATTCATGATATTGATCCGATTCGATATCATCGAGATGAAATTCATCCCATTGAATTTAGAGACGAAAGATTTATCATCTCTATGGGATTAAATCCCGAGTTATTGTGTGAAGTCTAGAAAAATGAAAGGATGAAATTATGGAAGTAAATATTCTCGCATTTATTGCTACTGCACTGTTTATTCTAGTTCCTACTGCTTTTTTACTTATAATATACGTAAAAACTATTAGTCAAACTAATTAATTTGAATGACCCCCCTTGACTTCTTAGTTCTTAATTAATATCAATACTTAATTAATATCAATAATTAAACAAAAATAAGGATTCCTATTTTGTGAAAGGAAAGAAGCGGACTAAAATCAGCAGTATTCTATGAGATCCGATAGTATGGTAGAAAGAAATCTAGATTTCTTTCTACCATACTACCGGATCTCATCTTCATATTCATATATCTGGATATCCATTATCTATATGTCATATAAATGTCATATAAATAAAGTCTCAATTTTTTCGTTGATTTGTGTTAATTCCAATTAATCTGAAATAGTCGAAAGGCGCCTCTGACTCTTACGATTCTAATTCCTATCCCTAGATTTCAGATTATTTTCAATATGAATCCCGAAATTTTTTAATATAGATATATATAATTATATCTATATTAAATAAAATATATTAAATAAAAAGGAAAAAAAAGAATAGTTTGAGTATAACTATATATATTAATAAAGGAAAACCCATTTTTTAGCATTCCAAAGAAGTAATTGATTGAGCAATTGATAGATTATCTAAGGAAAGGAGTTTTATGAAAACTTTTTTTGATTTTGACTAAACAGATTAGTAAACCCCGCCGATTTTTAATCTTGGAATCATGATATCAACCGAGTCAAGTCAATAAAGTAGAAAAAATATAATATGAATTGTATTTCTCAAATAATCAAACAAATACTAAACTAAGCCTTAAATGCGCAGTATGTGATTTCTTCAAGAAAATATCTTAGTATACCGTTGAAGAACCAATATCTCTATCTTATTTCCCATCAAAAAAAAAGAACTTTTAATAACTAATATCTAATATAAAGAACTACTCTCTTTTCTCTTTGACTTTGAACAGAAACAAATAAAAAGAAAAAAGGGTTGTGCTGTTTTCATTGTCCATATAGAACTCTAGTAAGATAGAACTCTAGTAAGAGTCGGTTTATTGAAATGAAATAGAAAATTTAAGAAGAATTCGGTTGGAACAAAAACAAATGATAGGAAATTAGTATTCCTTTTACTTTCAAAATATGAACGTGGAAATCATTAAAATATCTGTTTGATTATGATTACTAAGGGTATTATTCAGATATTTTTTTATTATTTCTAGAATAAATTACTCCACTCGAATCTAATATAATTTTGAAATTAAGATATTTTGAATTCAATTCTTTAAATTCAATTTAATTGAAAAGTTTTTAGAGAACGATCAATTAATATAATTCCATTTCTCAACTCAATTAGTAGTACCCCTATAGTCCACTTCTTCCCCATACTACAAGTGAAAGGGAAAATGTAAAGACTACCATTAAAGCAGCCCAAGCGAGACTTACTATATCCATGTGAATTATGTCCCTTATCTATATGAATATGACGAAATTTTTCCATTATTGTTCACTAATAATAGTAGAATCGCTAGCGTAGAGTCAAAAAAAGTATTTTGTCCAATACCTTTAATGAAGATGAAACAATCAAAAAAAAATCCAAAGTAGGTAAGTATAAGAAGTTCTTGTATGATTGTTTATGGAACCGGGAAAGATTAAGCACAAAGAAACTCTGCAGCAACGCTTTTGGAAGTCTTACTAAGATGTAAGAATAAGAATAATAAAAACTAGTCTTATTGCTCTTCATTAAATAAAAAATAGAAACCTATAGAATCAAGCAAGAAAGTATCAAGAGTCCTTTTCCTATGCATACTTCTCTAAATTGAACAAGTTATATCAGTAAAAGTAAAACGGAATAAGATATTTAGCGCCTTTTTTTTTTATCAGGCGACACCCGGATTTGAACTGGGGAAAAAGGATTTGCAGTCCCCCGCCTTACCACTCGGCCATGCCGCCAAGGCGATCGAAAATAGACTAAAATACCCCCCTTATTTTTTTGTAGTAAACCTCTTTTTTACTTGCATCTTGAATCCCATTTTTTTAATCTTAATCCCCTTCCTAAAATAACAAAAAAAGAATACCTTACTTTTTTGGATTGTATCCAGCCCTTCGATTCATTTTGTTATAGTATGGCGAAACACACATTATCTTCTTTCTATTGACTATTGAAAGGAAAAACGAAATTTGAATTTTCAGTCCATAATTCCGGACAAATTTGAACCATTAACTATTGACTGTGAATTCATGAACGATTCTTAGATTTGAATTTGAATCTCCATTTTTTCCTTAAAAAAAAAATACTTCTCAATTTCAATTATAACAACAATTATAAGTATATGTAAACCCCAGAAAAGTTATTTTTACACGAATAGCTAATCGGATATCTTATCTGTCTATGATTCCTATTGGAAATTTTTCTAGAGCACGACATGTGCTGTCCACAATAAAACTGCACTAAAAAGAGAGATATATATCGTATATATAGATCATTATATCCACATATCTTTAATAAAGCCTTCTTCTGCACTTCAACATATTATACGAATTCTATTATAAATATAAAATAAAAAAATAGATAAAAAAACTCTTCTGTGCGAATCATTTTTTCTTTAAATAAAAAATGAAATACACGAAAATAAGCTAAGTACTAAAACTAAAATAATCAACTTGAATATTGTTTCGGATTATTAGGCTTCTTTATCTCATCGAAGAGATAAAATCCCGAATACTTTATATTTTATTTATTTTACTGATATTTAATTGTATTGGAATATGTAATATCATAATAGTGGGAGAAATTGAATGTGGTAGAAATTGAATCACTTTTTGTTTTGTTATACAAAACAAAATTTCATAAGTCTAAGTTAAGTGGAATTTTCCAATTATTTCCCAGTTGTATCTGTTACAAATTCCAATTTGAGTATAAAATTCTCTTTATTTCTCTGTTTATGCGTATTTCATACATTCCATACCATATTCATATATGGAGTTAAATAAAATTTTATGTGATTCTGTAAACAGAATAGAAATTTCATCATTGCCGGACGATCTATATAATTGAATTTAAAAAAGAACGATCCAATAATGGAATTTTTTTTTCACTAAATGGAGAAATTCAAAATGCTTGGGGATGGAAATGAGGGAATGTCTACAATACCGGGATTTAATCAGATACAATTTAAAGGATTTTGTAGGTTTATTGATGAGGGCTTAACAGAAGAACTTAATAAATTTCCAAAAATTGAAGATACAGATCAAGAAATTGAATTTCAATTATTTGTCGAAACTTATCAATTAGTAGAACCTTTAATAAAAGAAAGAGATGCTATATATGAATCACTCACATATTCTTCTGAATTATATGTATCCGCAGGATTAATTTGGAAAAACATTAGGGATATGCAAGAACAAACAATTTTTATTGGAAATATTCCTCTAATGAATTCCTCGGGAACTTCTATAGTAAATGGAATATACAGAATTGTAATTAATCAAATATTGCAAAGCCCAGGTATCTATTACCGGTCAGAATTGGACCATAACGGAATTTCGGTATATACCGGTACTATAATATCCGATTGGGGCGGAAGAGTAGAATTAGAGATTGATAGAAAAGCAAGGATATGGGCTCGTGTGAGTAGGAAACAGAAAATATCTATTCTAGTTCTATCATCAGCTATGGGTTCGAATCTAAAAGAAATTATAGAAAATGTGTGCTACCCTGAAATTTTCTTGTCTTTCCTGAATGATAAGGAGAAAAGGAAAATTGGGTCAAAGGAAAATGCCATTTTGGAGTTTTATCAACAATTTACTTGTGTAGGCGGAGATCCGGTATTTTCTGAATCCTTATGTAAGGAATTACAAAAGAAATTCTTTCAACAAAGATGTGAATTAGGAAGGATTGGTCGACTAAATATAAATCAGAGACTAAACCTTGATATACCTCATAACAATACATTTTTGCTACCGCGAGATATATTAGCTGCTGCAGATCATTTGATTGGAATGAAATTTGGAATGGGTACACTTGACGACATGAATCATTTAAAAAATAAACGTATTCGTTCTGTAGCGGATCTCTTACAAGATCAATTCGGATTGGCTCTGATTCGTTTAGAAAATGTGATTAGAGGAACTCTATGTGGAGCAATTAGGCATAAATTGATA